CAATTCTGTATATTCCACTTACTAGAGAGGTTCCCAGGGAATTCATTAGAGGAATATTTCCAATAAATACGGTTTGTTCTTGCATATCTCTACCGGTTTTCCAAATTAATCCCGCGGATACATATAATTCAGAAGAGTATGTGAGTGATTCATACACAGCATCTCTTTCTTTTATCAAGGGCTCTGCCAATTGATATGTTGCCACAAATAATTGAAATTCAATTTCTTGATCTGTATCTTCAATTTTTGGAAACTTATGAAGTTCTTCCATCAAGCCTTGATCAATGAACCTACAAAATCCGTCAAATTGTATCTGACTAAACCCTGGTATTGTATACATTCCCTCATTTCCATCCCGGAACATCTTAAGTTTTCCGTTTATCGAAAAAATCCAACTATTGGCTCACTCTTCGTTGAACCATATAGATTGATCTAGCAACGATGGAATGTATATTTTGCTCATTTGAACAACATGAAATTTTATCCAACCCCATATACATATATATATGTACTAAATACGTATGAACGGAGGAATAAAAAAAAATGTGACTCAAATTCGAATTTGCGACAGATACAAATGGAAATGAATTGATAAAACATTCCTGGAAACAAAATTCTGCCACTTAGACTTATGGAGTCTTGTATAGAATATCAAAATAGATCCAATTTCTACCTTATGATATTACGATCAGATTGGGTACCATAAATGGATTCGGAATTGAATCTGTTCTCTATGAGTGAGATAAAGACAGAATAATCAGGAACCGTCTAGAGTTGACTTTGATTTTAGCACTTAATTTATTTCATCGATTCCGTTGTTCAAAAAATGATTCGCAGAGAGAAAAGATATTTCTACCCATTTGTTAATTAGTAGAATACGATTGAAGTGCGTAAGAGAAGTCATATTTATTAAGTACATGCAGATATAACTATCTAGCTATCCGTATATCCCATCTTTTATCGAAGTTCCCTTGAGGCAACATAGGTCGTGCTATATCCAAATTTCTATTTTATATTCAATATATTCAATGAAAAATGCAAGCACGACGATTTCCTAATAGGAATATGTAGATAAGATACCTGACTAGGTATCCGTGTAAGAATTTCTGTTCTGGGGTTTACATATACACATAATTGTTGTTATAATTGAAATTGAAAAGGATTAATTATGGATAAAGAATTGAGACTGATTAGTCGTATATCAATTTGATCTCCTTATGTTATTAAGGAAACCAAATTGGAGATCAAAATCCAAGAACCATTCATGAATTCACAGTCATTAATGCTTCCAATTTGCTCTGAATTTTGGATTCTGTGACTGGAAATCCATTTTTCTCTTTCAATAGAAAAAAAGGGGAAAGCTTTTATTTAGGTGTTGTGTGTTTTGAAATACAATCAATCTAAGAGAACAACAGGATCCAATCAAAAAAAAGAAATGGTTCAGCAATTCCCCAGAATATTTCCATCTATATCTATTTTGTATCGTTTTGGCGGCATGGCCGAGTGGTAAGGCGGGGGACTGCAAATCCTTTCTCCCCAGTTCAAATCCGGGTGTCGCCTGATTAACAAAAGACTCGGAATTTCTTACCCTACTAAACTAATAGAACTCACAAAATTCTTGCCTGGCAGAAGCAGAGGTAAGGGGCGGGGACTGTCGATATCCAATTTTAAGAATCGGGGGGTTGACTTTCAATTATTTCTTCAAAAATCGGGGTGTGACCCAAACCTGTACCATACCAATATGAATTACCAATATAAATAAAGAAATACTCACTTAATTACGGATTCCCGATGCGTTCAGGCCATTGATTTGATTTATCAATCGAATCAAATCCATAGTAAGATTCAATTGTGAGATTCAGAACTACGAAAGTCAGGGACCGCAAATCCGTGTATCCAAAGGAAGGTTCCTAAGAGACTGTAAATCCTTGCTCCTAGGATCCAAGAAGGGGTTATAGGAAGGACTATAAATACTTCCTAATTACCTTACCCTACTAGTGTTTACTGACTGAGTCTTGAAGTAGATTGGGTAGGCTGGTGGGGAATCCAATTAGGAGTTGTGGAAAGAACTGAAGATACTTTGTATCCATACAAACTCATGAGAGTCTCTGAGTGCTCAGGTTTTCAATTAATATTGTATGGGTGATTGGCTTTTATAGAATAAAAGTGGAAAAAAGTGCTTTCGTTGGGGTAACCCCGCCAAGAATGTAATAGGGTGTCTTCCAATTGTTTCACATTTCACAGAAGTAGAGACAGTAAGGCTTAGATGGGAAATTAGGGGTATGTGATAGATAGTTATATATCTTGATGGTATATTTTTTTTTCTGCTTTTTGTTTATGAAAGGCAACAATAGGTCTTACTATTCCTACATATTCCATTAGTCACATTCCCTTGAGACTTCCAAGGGGCAACTGTGTATCTTGCTTGTACTTAGTGCTTTCCGATTCCACCAGAAATCATAGAGGGACTTGTTACGGGTGTATTCATTGGATTGGTTCA